TAGTGATATTTTTAATTAATTTTTTAACGTAAGACTAATAGGTAATTTAGTGTTGTAAATAATATATTGGGTTTTTGAATAAAATGTTCTGCGACACTGTACTTGGTGTATAATTAAAATGTGTGTTTGTAGCACTGTTTTTAGTGTCGATGTTTAAAAAAATGTTTTCGATACTGTAGTTGGTGTATAAAGCATATATGTTATAAAAATTTTTTATTTTATATAACAATGGTTAAAATTAATTTTAGCTAAAAATATGTCTAACAAGCATTAACTGAATAATACCATATATCTTAAAGTTTAATCAAGAATATTAAACGTAGGTTCAGTCTAATAGAAGTCGGTAGATATCACCATATGTGGGCCTGAGATTACAGAAAATAAAAAAATACTATATGCCTATAAGACCATATAATGTCTAGTAACTAAGGTTATGTATAGAACTCATTAACCAGAGGCCTCTTAAAGAGGAACGAATGACCCAATTAGACTAGTGTGTCCCTGAAAAAACAACCAGAGGCCTCTTAAAGAGGAACGAATGACCTGATTGAACTGTATGGACGTGAAAATATTAATAGGGTGTCTTATTGATAAAGGATTGCTTATTTCTCGGGAGAAGGTAGATTAATAGATAAACCATTACCGTGCAATATTCCATGTTGAAGATAAGTGCGTACAATGATGTCCTGTAACCATTAATATTATGTACTGTGACCATATTCATGTCTAACTAAACATATAATGCATAAGACGATATGCTTGAGGTAAATAAATTTATGCACGATTATACATAGCATGTACTAAATACATATATGCATTGGTACATTACCCCCCTGGGGGGGTGGGGGGGGTACCGAATGGTTTGTATATTGGGTGTGTGTATGTTTGAGTGTTATGTGGTTTTGTCAAAGGATAGTTTATAAAAATTCCGGTTTTGGGGACCGGGGATGAAGGTGTGAGTCTTTCTCTTTTGAGTATTTCAGGAGGGTGGTGTTCCTCGTTTCTTGTTTACAAGACCAGTGTTTTTTGGTTAAACTACTGAAATATTGGTTTAGTATTTTGTTTTCAATTAGGCTTGTTATGGGTGTGATGATGAAGATGATGATAAAGTATAGTATGGAGGCAATTTGTCCAATGAGGATGAATGGGTCTTCTACTGGTTGGCCTCCGATTCATGTTAGGATTAGTAGGTCAGTGATTAGGCATCAGAAGAGGATTTGTGTTATTGGTCGGAATGTGGTTGTTCGTTGTTTTGATAGGTGGAGGATTGGTATGAGTAGTAGTACTAGGATTGATATGAATAGGGCTAGGACGCCGCCTAGTTTGTTGGGAATTGAACGTAGGATTGCGTAGGCGAATAGGAAGTATCATTCTGGTTTGATGTGGGGTGGGGTGGTTAGTGGGTTGGCTGGTGTAAAGTTGTCTGGGTCTCCTAGTAGGTTTGGGTAAAATAGGGTAAGGGTTAGTAGGCATGTGATTATTAGGATGAGGCCTAGTAGGTCTTTGTAAGAGAAGTATGGGTGGAATGGGATTTTGTCACAGTTTGAGTTTAGTCCTGTTGGGTTGTTTGATCCTGTTTCGTGTAGTAGTAGGAGGTGTAGTATGGTTATTCCTAGAATAGTGAATGGGATTATAAAGTGGAATGTGAAGAATCGGGTCAGGGTGGCGTTGTCTACGGAGAATCCCCCTCAGATCCACTCTACAAGTGTAGGGCCTACGTATGGGATGGCTGATAGGAGGTTGGTGATTACTGTAGCCCCTCAGAATGATATTTGGCCTCATGGTAGTACGTAGCCCACGAATGCGGTGGCTATGACCAGAAGTAGTAATGTTACTCCAGAATTTCAGGTTTTGTTGTAGAGGTAGGAGCCGTAGTAGATTCCTCGTCCGATATGGAGGTAGATGCATATAAAGAATAGTGAAGCGCCGTTGGCGTGTATATTTCGAATCAGTCAGCCATATTGAACGTCTCGTTGGATGTGAGAGATTGATGAGAATGCTGTGGAGATGTCAGATGAGTAGTGTATAGCTAAGAAGATTCCTGTGGCTAGTTGTAGAATGAGGCATGCTCCTAGTAATGATCCGAAGTTTCATAAAGCGGAGATGTTAGATGGGGTGGGTAGGTCAACAAAGGTGTTGTTAATAATTTTTAATAGTGGATTTGTGTTTTTTATGATTGAGTAGAGGTTCCTGTGGTTTTATGTGTCTTTGTTTGTGGGGGTAATAATTTTGTTCCTGTAGTTGAATGACAATGGTGGTTTTTCAGGCCATTGGTTTCGGTGTAAATCCGAGCTGGAATATATGATTTATTTTTCATTTTTGTTTGGGTTTGGTTTGGTGTTTTGAATGGTTGGGGTGGCTTCTAATATTTCTCCTTATTATGGTATTTTAAGTTTGTTAATGGGAGCAGTGTCTGGTTGTGGGGTATTGGTGTGAAAGGGAGGGTCTTTTATGTCTTTGGTTTTGTTTTTGATTTATTTGGGGGGAATGTTGGTTATTTTTGCTTATTCAGCTACTCTGGTATTAGAGCCTTTTCCTACTGCTCTTGCTAATTGAGAGGGAGTAATTAATGTGTTTAATTATGTTCTTCTTGTTGTGGTTCTTATGTTTGTGGGGTCGGATTTGTGGTGTGGTGTGATTGATTTAGGTGATGAGATGTCTGATGCTGATGGATTATCGGTTGTTCGTGTTGATTTTGTTGGAGTATCGTTGTTTTATTATTTGGGGTGTGTGGTTTTTTTGATTGCTGGGGTTGGGTTGTTGCTTACGCTGTTTGTGGTATTGGTGTTGATTCGTGGTTTATATCGGGGGGCGGTTCGTGTTATTAGATGTGGGTGTAATATATGTTTGGTTGAGTGGTTGTAGTTTATGGGCTAGAATAGCAGTGGAATAAGTGCTAATAGGTAGATGAATGATAGTAGGTAAGTTTTGATTAGGCCTTTTTGTGAAGTTGTTATTGTGATTGGGGGTTTTTGATACTTGGCAAGTTCTTCTGGGCCTAAGTTTGAGTATCATATTTGGTCTATGAGGCGAGTTGATTCTTTTTCTGCTTTGGACAGTGTTACAGTTGATGTGATTCGGTGTGTGGTTGTGGTTGTGTAAGCCTGTATAGGTTTTTGTTGTGTTGTGTTGATTAGGTTTGTAGCAATTAGTAGACTGGTTAGTAAAATTATTAGGGCAGTTAGTTTATAGCTTGTCGGTAGGGTTAGGGGTGGAATTTGTAAGGGGTGTATCGTGAATAATATAAATAATCCGGCTATGATGCTTCATTTTGCCAGTTGGGTAATTGGTTTGGTGCATTTTGGATTCTCTTCGTAGTGTGGTAGTGGTTGGTGTATTGGGTGTCCGGTTCATACAGTGGTTAGTACTCGAATGCTGTAGATTGTAGTGAATGAGGTTGAAATTAGTACTAGAATTAGGGCTAGTGTATTAATGTGTGATGTTATAATGCATTCGATGATAGTGTCTTTGGAGTAAAATGCAGAGAGAAATGGTGTCCCGGAAAGGGCGAGGGTTCCGATTGTGAAGCAGGATGATGTAGTTGGGAGTGTTTTGTGTAGTGTGCCTATTTTTCGGATGTCTTGTTCTCCGTGTAGGGCGTGAATAACGTTACCGGCACATAGGAATAGTATGGATTTGAAGAATGCGTGTAAGCATAGGTGTAAAAAGGCTAGTTCAGGGAGGCATAACCCGACGGTAGTTATTATTAGGCCTAATTGACTTAGTGTGGAATAAGCAATAATTTCTTTAATATCGTTTTTTGTAAGGGCATGGGTAGCTGCATATAGTGTGGTGATAGCTCCCAGGAACAAGCAAGTTGATAGGGCAATGTGGTTGTTTTCTAGGAGGGGTTGTATGCGGATGAGTAGGTAGATTCCTGCTACAACTATTGTGCTGGAGTGCAATAAGGCTGATACAGGAGTTGGGCCTTCTATTGCTGCTAGTAGTCATGGGTGTATTCCGAATTGGGCTGATTTTGCTATTGCGGCTAAGATTAATCCTAGAAGTGGTATTATTGGTATAAGGTGTGATATTGAGTAAATTATTGGTAGGTCTAGTGTGTCTAGTAGTAGTAGGAACCAGCATATGTTTATGATTAGTCCTACATCACCAATTCGGTTATAAATAATGGCTTGTATTGAGGATTCATTGGCTTTTGCTCGTGCTCGTCATCATGTGATTAGTAAGAATGATATGAATCCGATGCCTTCTCAACCGATAAATAGTAGGAATAGGTTGTTGGCTGTGGCTAGGGTTAGTATTGCTAGTAAAAAGATTAGTAGATATTGGGTGAATTTAGTGCGTTGTTTGTCTGTGAATATGTATCAGTCTGAATATGCTACAATAGTTCGTGTAATAAATAGAGCAATGGGTATAAATGTGGTTGAGTATGTATCAAATTTTACATTGAGGGTGATGTTAAATGTGTCTGACTTTAGGATGGTGGCGATGGTGTAGTCGTTTATATAACAGGATTTTAGGATAAATAGAATAATTGATAGGTATAATGAAATTGTGATAGCTTTTTTTGGACTTCAGGTTCATGTGTTTAGTGTTGGTGAAAGTGATAGGATTAAAGGTATAGTGAGAATAAATAGTTGTAGTAGATATAATGTTTTTAGGTCGATTAGTTGTAGGATATTCATGACTTTTACTTGGAGTTGCACCAAGAGGTGATGGTACCTAAAACCATTGGATTACTTCTATCCTTTAAAAGTGAGAGAGCTGAGGTTTTAATTTCAGTTATAAGAGTTAGCAGCTCTTATTGTATGTCTTTCTCGGTTTATAAGGAGGTTTTAACTCCTATTTTTAGATCCACAGTCTAATGTTTGTATTAAAACTATATTAACATAATATACCTGAGATCAGTTGTGGTTTTATTATTAGTAAAATTATTGGTAGGATGTGTAGTGCTATGATTAGGTGTTCTCGTGTTTGGGTTGGTGGGACGGTTATGATGTTTGATGGTGATTCTCCTCCTAGTTGAGTGGTTGAGAACATGTAGAGTGTATATGTAGCTGATAGGATCGTGCCCAGTCCTGTGATTAGGATGGTAGTATTTGATCAGTTGAATAGTGAAGCAATAATAGATAGTTCTCCTATGAGGTTAATGGTTGGTGGTAGGGCTATGTTAGTAAGGCTGGCAGAAAGTCATCATAGGGTTATTAGTGGGAGTAGAAGTTGTATGTTGCGTGTTAGAATTAAAATTCGGCTGTTTGTTCGTTCGTAGTTTGTGTTTGATAGACAGAATAGCATGGATGATGTTAAACCGTGGGCAATTATTAGGGTGATGGCCCCTGTAAGTGCTCATTGAGATTGTACAAATGTAGAGGCGATAACAAATCCTATATGGCTTACAGATGAATAGGCAATTAGTGATTTTAGGTCGGTTTGTCGTAGGCAGATTAAGCTAGTTATGATGATTCCTCATAGTGCTAGTATTATGAATGGGTAATATGGGTTTTTTAGAGGGGGACTCATAATGAGTGATACTCGAATGATGCCATATCCTCCTAGTTTTAATAGGACGCCGGCAAGGATTATTGATCCGGCGATAGGGGCTTCTACATGTGCTTTTGGTAATCATAGATGAAGTCCGTATAGTGGTATTTTGATTATGAAGGCGGTTATTAGGGCGAATCATCATGTTTTGTAGGTTCATGAGTTTTCTAGGTATGGTAGATTAAGTTGTAAGATGGGTAAGGATAGAGTGCCGCTGTAGTATTGTAGTAGTAGTAAGGCGACTAGAAGAGGTAGGGATCCAATAAGGGTGTAGAATAGAAAGTAAATTCCAGCGTTTAGTCGTTGTATTTGATTACCTCACCGTGTGATGATAATTAAGGTTGGAATTAAGGTGGTTTCAAATGTGATGTAGAATGTAATTAATTCTGTGGCGGAGAAGGCTAAAATTAAGGATGTTTGTAAGAAAATAGCTGTAGAAATGAAGGTTCGTTTTCGTAAGGTTGGTTCGGTTATTAGGTGATTTTGGCTTGCTAAGATTATTAGTGGGGTTAGTCAGCAAGATAAGGCAATAAGTGGAGCGGAAATGTGATCAATTCCTAATAATAGGTTGGAGTATGTTATGGAATGTCCTGTTAGTGGTTTTATTAATTGTAGGCTTAATAGGGCAATGGTAAAGCTTTGAATGATTGTTGTTATTAATAGATTTTTTTTATGGCATAGTATGGCTGTTGGGATAAGTATTATTGTGGGAAGTAGGATTTTTAGCATTGTAGTAGGTTTAAGTTGTGTAGCAGGTCTGAACCGTGGGTCCGTGAAGAAGTTACTAGGAGGGAAAGACCTGTTCCAGCCTCACAGGCTGAAAAAGCTAGTATTAGTATTGGGGATAATATAAGAGAAGGTGTTTGTAGCTGTAAAGCCCATATTGATAGGACGATGAATATTGAAAGTATAATTCCTTCTAAGCATAGTAGGGTTGAGATAAGGTGGGTGCGGTGCAGTGCAAATCCTATTATGCTAATGGCGAAGGCAATGAGATAGCTAAGGTGTAGTATGGTTATTGGGTGATCATGGAATTAATCATGATTTGCTAAGTCGAAATTAGAGGTCTTAATTAGACTAATCACCTATTCTGCCCATTCTAGTCCTCCTTGGGTTCATTCGTAGGCTAGGCCTAGTGTTAATAGTGCTAGAATAATAAGGGCCCAAGTTATTGACAAAGTTGGGGTAGAAAGTTGGGTGGCTCATGGAATGGGTAATAGTAGGGCGATTTCTAAATCAAAAAGTAGGAATAAGATTGCTACTGAGGAAGAATCGGATAGAGAAAGGTAGTCAGGCTGACTCTAGAGGGTCAAATCCGCATTCGTATGGGGATAGTTTTTCGTTGTTCGGTTTCATTAATGCTAGTAGGTTGTTTAGTAGTACGAGTGCTATTGATAGAGTGAGGGTTGTTGTGATGACGATTGTTATTATGTTTATTATCCTCCTTTAGGTGTGAGTCTAAAACTTAGTGATTGGAAGTCGCTTGTACTGTTATACTAGGGGGATATGATCCTCATCAATAGATTGAGATAAATAGGAAGAGTCAGACGACATCTACGAAGTGTCAGTATCATGCTGCGGCTTCGAATCCGAAGTGGTGATTAGAGGTGAAGTGGTATTTTATTTGTCGTAATAGACATACAATTAAAAATGTGGATCCGATGATTACGTGTAGTCCGTGGAAACCAGTTGCTATAAAAAATGTAGAGCCATAGATGCTATCGGCCACTGTGAATGTGGTTTCGAAATATTCTATGGCTTGTAGGGCTGTGAAGTAGAGGCCTAGGAGAATTGTGATAAATAGGGCTTGGGTTGTTTGGTTTCGGTTGGATTCTATTATGCTATGGTGGGTCCAGGTGATTGTAACCCCGGATGCTAGAAGGACGGCGGTGTTTAGTAGGGGGACTTCAAATGGGTTGAGTGGTGTAATTCCTATGGGTGGTCAGTGTCCTCCTAGTTCTGGGGTTGGGGCTAGGCTTGAGTGGTAGAAAGCTCAAAAGAATCCGGTGAAGAAGAATACTTCTGATGTAATGAATAAGATTATTCCATATCGCAGTCCCTTTTGTACTGGTTTAGTGTGGTGCCCTTGAAATGTGCTTTCTCGTACAATGTCTCGTCATCATTGTAGGACTGTGATTACTATGTTTAGTAAGCCAATGATTAGTAGGGTGGATGAGTTATAATGGAATCATATAATGAGGCCAGAGGTTATTGCAAATGCGGCTATTCCCCCTGTTAGTGGTCATGGGCTTTGGTTAACTATGTGGTATGGGTGTATTTGTTTGGCTATTTGATATTTTCTTGTAGGTATAGGCTAAGTAGAAGGACGAATACAATAGCTTGAATAATGGCTACTGCTAGCTCTAAGACTATTAGGAGGAATAGTACTATTATGGTTGATATGGATAAGATGGGGATGGTGGGTAATAGGGCTAATACAGCGGTGGAGGTAAGTTGGATAAGTAGATGTCCTGCTGTTAAGTTTGCTGTAATACGAACCCCCAGGGCGATTGGTCGAATAAGTAGGCTGATAGTTTCGATTATGATTAGTGGTGGGATTAGGGGTATTGGTGTACCTTCTGGGAGGAGGTGGGCTAGTGAGGTGGTTGGTTGGTTTCGTAGGCCAATTAGTACGGTAGCAAGTCATATTGGGATAGCTAGTCCTAAGTTTATGGATAATTGTGTTGTTGGGGTGAATGTATATGGTAATAATCCTAGTAGGTTTGATGTTAATAATAGGGCTATTAGGGATGTCAGGGTAATTGATCATTGGTGTCCTGATTGGCTGATTGGTAATATTAGTTGTTTTGTGAATAGATTGGTGGTTCATGATTGGATTGTTATTAGGCGATTAGTGACTCATCGATTGTTTTTAGTTGGGAATATAATTGTAGGTATTAGTAGGCTTAGTGTAATTAGTGGAATCCCAATTTTTTCTGGGGTTGAAAATTGGTCGAAGAAAGTTAGGTTCATGGTCAGGTTCAGGTTTCTTTTTTAGTTTTTTTTAGTTTGTTTATAATATTATTAGATGTGAGGTGAGATTTAATTTTGGGTTGTATGATAATGTAAATTAGTCAGGTGGTACATAGGATTGATAGTCATGGGTTTGGGTTTAATTGTGGCATATCACTAAGGAGGTGGGGTAAGTCTCTTTTTCTAGCTTAAAAGGCTAGTGCTATCCATTATAAGCTTCTATAGTGATTGAAGTGATGATCAGTTTTCGAATTGTTGTAGAGGTGTTGATTCAATGACGATTGGTATAAAACTATGGTTTGCTCCGCAGATTTCAGAGCATTGTCCGTAGAATAGACCTGGTTGTATTATAATGAAATTGGTTTGGTTAAGTCGTCCTGGGACTGCATCTGTTTTCACCCCTAGTGATGGTACTGCTCATGAGTGTAGGACATCTTCTGCTGAAATTAGTATTCGGATTGGAGTCTCTATTGGGGCAACTATTCGATGGTCGACTTCTAAGAGTCGTGAGTGGCCATTAATGAGATCTTGGGTTGGGATTATATATGAATCAAATTCTAAGTCTTCGTAGTCGGTGTATTCGTATGTTCAGTATCATTGGTGGCCTATGGCTTTAATTGTTAAATGTGGGTTGTTGATTTCGTCTGTAAGGTAGAGTACTTGTAGAGATGGAAGAGCGATTGTAATGAGAACAATGGCTGGTAAGATAGTTCAGATTATTTCTACTTCTTGGGCATTTATGGTGTTGGTATGGGTTAGTTTTGTTGTTATTATAGATGTGATAACGTAAAGTACTAAGGTACTGATAAGAAATACAATTATTAGAGTATGGTCATGAAAGTGTAGTAGTTCTTCTATAATTGGAGATATTGCGTCTTGGAATTCTAATTGTAGGGGGTGTGCCATTAAGTCGTAAAGGGGTTAAACCTATAATTTAATCTTGACAAGATTATGTAATTTTTACTAACGTCTTGGTTATAGTTTGTAAGGAAGAAACATAATGGTTTATGTGATTGGCTTGAAACTAATTTAAGGGGGTTCGATTCCTTCCTTTCTTGTGTTATAGTATATGTGCGGATTCTTCATAGGTGTGACTTGATGGTGGACAACCGCTTAGTCACTCTACGTTAATTAGGGGTGGTTCAATCAGTACTATTTTTCGTTTTGATGAGAAGGCCTCTCAGATAATGACTAGTATTATGATGACTGCTGCTATGGAGATTATTGACCCAATTGATGAGATGGAGTTTCATATTGTGTAGGCGTCTGGATAATCTGAATATCGTCGGGGTATGCCAGCTAAACCTAGGAAGTGTTGTGGGAAGAATGTTATGTTTACGCCAAAGAATATTACTACGAATTGTAGTTTTGCCCATGTTTGGTTTAGTGAGAATCCTGTAAATAGTGGGAATCAGTGGGTGAATCCGGCTATAATAGCGAATACGGCTCCCATTGATAGTACATAATGGAAATGTGCTACTACATAGTATGTATCGTGTAGTACAATGTCTAGTGATGAGTTAGCTAATACAATACCTGTTAGCCCTCCAATGGTGAATAGGAAGATAAATCCTAGGGCTCATAGTATAGGGGCATCTCATTTAATTATTCCTCCGTGGAGGGTGGCTAATCAGCTAAATACTTTAACACCTGTGGGGATAGCAATGATTATTGTTGCTGATGTAAAATAGGCTCGGGTGTCTACGTCTATTCCTACTGTGAATATATGGTGAGCTCAAACGATGAATCCTAGGAATCCGATTGATATTATTGCTCAAACTATGCCTATGTATCCGAATGGTTCTTTTTTACCTGTATAATAAGCAACAACGTGAGAAATCATTCCGAAGCCGGGAAGGATGAGGATGTATACTTCGGGGTGGCCAAAGAATCAAAATAGATGTTGGTATAGGATTGGGTCTCCACCACCAGATGGGTCAAAGAAGGTTGTATTTAGGTTTCGGTCTGTTAAAAGTATTGTAATGCCTGCGGCAAGTACTGGAAGGGATAGTAGTAGTAATACAGCTGTAATAAGTACTGATCATACGAAAAGTGGTGTTTGGTATTGTGATATTGATGGGGTTTTTATATTAATTGCGGTAGTGATGAAGTTGATGGCCCCTAAAATTGAGGATGCTCCGGCTAAGTGTAGGGAGAAGATAGTTAGGTCGACAGAAGCTCCAGCGTGGGCTATATTTCCAGCCAAGGGGGGATATACAGTTCACCCTGTTCCAGCTCCTGCTTCGATACCGGAGGAGGCTAGAAGTAGTAGTAGTGATGGTGGTAGAAGTCAGAAGCTTATATTATTCATTCGTGGAAATGCTATATCTGGCGATCCAATTATTATTGGAACTAATCAGTTTCCAAATCCACCAATTATAATGGGTATAACTATGAAAAAGATTATAATGAAGGCGTGGGCTGTAACAATTACATTGTATACTTGGTCATCTCCTAGTAGGGGTCCTGGTTGGCTTAGTTCTGTTCGAATTAATAAACTAAGAGCTGTTCCGATTATTCCTGCTCAGGCCCCAAAAATTAGGTAAAGGGTGCCAATGTCTTTATGGTTAGTAGAAAATAGTCAGCGGTTTAATATCATAGGTAAGGTAGCTGAGTGTTTAGCGTTAGGCTGTAGACCTTTTTACGGGGGTTTAATTCCCCTTCTTATCACAGCTCCGTGGTGAAGTTCATGTCAGATTGCAAATCTGAAGATATATCTTAGTAATGGTATCGGAGCTTTGAATTATGCTTAATATGTTAGATAAAAGCCTGTTGGATAAGGTGTTTAGCTGTTAACTAAAATATTTATGGGATCAAAGCCCATTTATCTACTAAGGTCTTAGCTTAATTAAAGTGTTTGAGTTGCATTCAATTGATGTAGGATAAAATCCTATAGATCTTAAGCAGAAACTAAGAGGCTAATATCTCTTGTTTGGGGCTTTGAAGGCTCCTGGTTTATATTTATCCTAAGTTTCTTTTAAATAGAGTATAATAGTACAGGCAGGATTGGAAGTAGGGTTGTTGATATTAGGGCTGTTATGGCCAGGTAGGGTTTTATATGAGATGTTTTGTGGCGTCATTGTTGGGTATAATTGTGGGAGTTTGGGGGGAGTGTAATTGTTGTGTAGTATGAGATTCGTAAGTAGAAGAATAAGCTGAGGAGGGAGGCTATGGCTATTAGTGCAGCTAGGGTAGTTATATATTGTTTGGTAAGTTCTTGTAGGATTAATCATTTAGGTGAGAACCCTGTTAGTGGTGGTAGGCCTGCTAGGGATAGTAATGTTAATATTATTAGTGTATTTAGTGAGGGGATTTTTGTTCAAGATAGTATAATTGTGGTTATTTTGTTTGTTTTTAGGTATTCAATTATGAGGAATGTGGTAATTGTTATCATGCAATATAGGTAAAATGTGAATAGTGTCAGTTTTGGTGATAAAGTAAGGATAGTGGTTATTCATCCAAGATGGGCGATTGATGAGAAGGCTATAATTTTTCGTAATTGTGTTTGGTTTAGTCCTCCCCACCCCCCCAGGAAGGTGGATGTCAGTCCCAGTGTTAATAGTAGTGGTGTGCTTAGGTGCTGAGATGTAATTATTAGGATGGTTAGTGGAGCCAGTTTTTGTCAGGTGGTAAGTAGAAGTGCTGTTATTGTGGTGGACCCTTGAAGTACTTCTGGTAGTCAAAGGTGGAATGGGGCTAGTCCTAGTTTTATGGCCAAGGCTACTGTTAGTAGTATGCATGATGTACTGTTATGTATGAGAGTTATATCCCACTGACCCAAATATCAAGCGTTTATGACACCAGAGAATAGTAGTAGTGTTGAAGCTGCTGTTTGTGTTAGAAAATACTTAATGGCGGCTTCAATGGCTCGGGGGTGATGTTGTTGTGCAATTAGTGGAATGATAGATAAAGTGCTGATTTCTAGGCCACATCATGCCAGAATTCAATGGTTACTTGAAATTGTAAGTAGTGGTCCTATGATTAGACTTGTAGTAATAAGCCCCTTTGCAATAGGGTTCATTAGTAGAGGGGGGATTTAAACCAACATTGTCGGGGTATGGGCCCGATAGCTTAATTAGCTGACTTTACTAGAATGTAGTATAGTGGAAGTATGGGGAGTTTTGATCTCCCTGGGGCAGGTTCAAGTCCTGTTTTTCTAAGGAGACGAGAGGATTATTAACCTCTATCTTTCACCCTATCAAGGTGATCCTTTGTATTTCGGGCACGTGTCCTATATTATTGGTGGGAGTCCAGAGGTTGTGATGGGTATTGCTATGTGTCATGCACATAGTGCAAGGGTGATGGGTAAGAAGTTTTTTCATAGTAGGTGTATTAATTGGTCGTATCGGAATCGTGGGTATGAGGCTCGTACTCATAGGAATCCGATGGATAGTATTACTGTTTTTGTTGTTAATGAAAGTGAGAATATTTCTGGTATATTTAGTATACTTGGATTTAAGAATAAAATGGTTGTTAGTGTATTTATTATTAGAATATTAGTGTACTCTGCTAGGAAGAATAGGGCGAATGGACCTGCAGAATATTCCACGTTGTAACCTGAGACTAATTCTGATTCTCCTTCTGTGAGGTCGAATGGTGCTCGGTTAGTTTCTGCAAGAGTTGAGATGTACCACATTATTATTAATGGTCAGGAGGATAGTATTAGGTACATTGGTTCTTGTGTGGTGGCGAATGTTTGTATATTAAATCCGCCAGAAAGTAGGATTATTGATAGTAGGATAATTCCTAAGGTTACTTCGTAGGAGATAGTTTGGGCTACTGCACGTAGGGCCCCTATTAGAGCGTATTTTGAATTTGATGCCCAGCCGGACCATAAGATGGAATATACTATGAAGCTTGACATGGAGATCAGGAATAGTAGTCCTAGGTTTAAATCGGCTAGTGAGTGTGGGAGTGGCAGGGGTAGTCAGATTGATAATGCTAATAAAAGGGCTAGTATTGGGGCTATGGTAAATAGTATGTATGAGGAGTTGGTGGGTTGGATTGGTTCTTTAATAAATAGTTTTAGTCCGTCTGCTACTGGTTGTAAGATGCCGTAGGGGCCTACTAAGTTAGGCCCTTTTCGTAGTTGTATATAGCCTAATATTTTTCGTTCAATAAGGGTAAAGAAGGCTACTGAGATTAGAATAGGGATGATGTAGGTTAGGGGTGATAGTAGGTTTGGAATAAGCACTTGTTATTGGGGAGGGGAATTGAACCCCTGGTTAAAGGGTTTAGGCCTTTTGCATTTATACCTGCTTTGCTACTCCAATTGGCCTTTATTTAAGGTTTGGTAGATGGGTGCTGTCTTTGTACTTAGTTTAGTTATGTTCACTAATGCAAAGTATAGCGTGTTTTTTACATAGGCTATATATTTTCAATCCTTTCGTACTAGAAAATTTGCAGTCATAGATAGAAACCGACCTGGATTACTCCGGTCTGAACTCAGATCACGTAGGACTATTAATCGTTGAACAAACGAACCCTTAATAGCGGTTGCACCATTAGGGTGTCCTGATCCAACATCGAGGTCGTAAACCCCCGTCATTGATATGGACTCTAAGAGGGGATTGCGCTGTTATCCCTGGGGTAGCTTCGTTCGTTGATCAAGTATATTGGATCGTTTTGCCGTAGGCACTTAGGTTTGTACTGTCTTAGTAGTAATTTTCGGAGGTTTTATTTTTCTCCGAGGTCGCCCCAACCGAAAGTTAAAAGTCAGGAAGGTTATGAGTAGTATTATTCTGTTGAGGGGTTGGTTAATGGTGATGACTTATACTTAAAGTTCCACAGGGTCTTCTCGTCTTATGGGATTATTCTCGCTTTTGCACGGGGAGATCAATTTCACTGATTATTTGTAAGAGACAGATAGAACCTCGTTTAGCCATTCATTCTAGTCTTTATTTAAAAGACGAGTTATTACGCTACCTTCGCACGGTCAGGATACCGCGGCCGTTGAACAGTGTCACTGGGCAGGCATCACTCCTAATACTTGTGATGCTAGGAGCTATGTTTTTGGTAAACAGTCGGGTTCTTTGTTTGCCTAGTTCCTTTTACAAATTTTAATCTTTCTTGTATGCACTCCTGTGTTGGGTTAACAGTTTTGTCTATAGAATTTGTTAAGTTTTGTTTGTTTCTATTAGTTTAGTTGTTAATAATCAGTAGTCTGTCTAGGCTGATTTAAGCTAATGCTTAGAGAAGTTTTTAATTCTTGTTACTCATTTTAGCATTAATCCTTCTACATGGGTAGAATAGCTCAGTAGAGATTTGGGGAAATAAGTTTTTATTAATATTTATTGTGGTTTAGCTTTAACGCTTTATTTTAGTGGTGGCTGCTTTAAGGCCTACGGACGTTACTGTTTAAGATTTTTTCCTCCATATTTGGTTATTTCCTTTGTTAGTTGGGCTGTACCCCTACTAAATATCTCTTAAATCTCTCTTGGGGTAAAACTTTGTTGTGTCTGTTGGAGGGTTTAAGGTAGAACTTTTATTCTTTTCCTGAGCAACCAGCTATTACTAAGTTCGTTAGGCTTTTCACTTCTACTTGTAAGTCTTCCCACTCTTTTGCCACAGAGACGGTTAAGAAGCTTTTGTTATAAGCTGCTTATAAGTAGCTCACTTAGTTTCGGGGTTTCATACTTTAGTCCTCTTTGCTTGAAGTATGCTAGCTAAATCATTATGCAAAAGGTACAAGGTTTAATCTTTGCTTTTTTTTGCTTAGGTGGGTATTTCATGTTTTTCATCTTTCCCTTGCGGTACTGTTTTTATAGCTCCAGTGGTCTTTTCCTATCTCCTATACTTAGACAAGTAGAATGTTTTAAGGTTAGTGGTAGTTGATGGTTATTATTTGTTGAGTATTAATTAGTTGGTTGGGCTAGGTTTTTTGCTCAAGGCAGCCCTTGTTTATTAGGCATTTTCCAGGTGTAAGCTGAGTGCTTTGGGTTAAGCTATGTCTTGATATTCCAAGTACACCTTCCGGTATACTTACCATGTTACGACTTGCCTCATCTCTGTGTTGGGGTGCAGTTTATTTATAAATTGTTGTTTTTTCGAGGAGGGTGACGGGCGGTGTGTGCGCGTCCCAGATCCGAGTTAATGTGGGCTCTCTGCTTTCACATTACTGCTAAATCCTGCTTTATAGGTCCATATTTCAGAGCTCTTTCCGTGAATATTTCTAGTGTAGAAAATGTAGCCCATTTCTTCCACCTCAGTTGGCTACACCTTGACCTGACTTATTAGTTGTGTAGACTATTGTGCTTACTTTTGTTCCTTGGTAGGGTAAGCTGTGGACGGAGGTATATAGGCTGTGGGCGAGAGGTGGTGAGGTGAATCGTGGATTATCGATTATAGAACAGGCTCCTCTAGGTGGGTTTGGGACACCGCCAAGTCCTTTGAGTTTCAAACGTTTGGTTTGTAGTTCTCTGGCAAATTTTTGTATGTTGAAAAAAATTTAGGTTTAGGGCTAAGCATAGTGGGGTATCTAATCCCAGTTTGTACCTTAGCTATCGTGGGTTCAAATTGGTCTGTATGTTAAGGTTGTTTTCGCAGTGTGGTAGGGTGTATATTAACTTATGACGGAGGGATTGTAGGTTTACCTTAATTTTTTTGATTTTTTTTAATCACGTTTTATGCCGTTTTGTTGTTATTTTGGGCTTCTTGTATAGCCGCGGTGGCTGGCACAAGGATTTACCAGCCCGGGTTTACTATAAATAAGTCAAGCTTTAACGCTTATGGCTTAATGTTTATCACTGCTGAGACCCATGGGGGTGTGGCATTGCTAGGTGTTTTGGGCTATCATGGTGTGCCTGATACCTGCTCCTTGTTCTTTTGGTGGTGAGGAAATTAAGGGCGTTTTCACTGGGGTGCTGATACTTGCATGTGTAATTTTAGTAAAAAATAACAGTAAGACTAGGACCAAATCTTTTTGTTTTTGGGGTAATTAATACCCATCTTGGCAGCTTCAATGTCATGCTTTGGTATAAGCTACAATAAC